GGAGAAGGAGTACGAGGAAGTCAAGTCACAGGCAAGCAACCAACAGGCTAAGAGCAATCTCCCGGGAACCCCATCCCTAGTAAAGAGGTACTGACCATTGGTTCTATCGTGCCCCAGTTAACGATAGCCTCGGATAGACTAAGGATCTTAGGTGAGACCTAGAGTGCAGCCGGAAGAAAACTTCCACATCTGAGATTCCATGTGTGACAAACTCAATTGAGAAATGCCCCTCTTGTACGCTAACGTTCTAGGATGGCAGGGTTGGTAAAAACTCTCCTTGATAAATTGAGTATGGAGAGCTCGGGTGGGGCATCAAGTCAAAGATTTCCCTCCAGAGTCTATTCCATAGCTGATTCCTTACTATCTACTGTAAGAGGCCTCCGACAGGTTCTTATGCCTGAAAGACATTCACAGATGGAGGGATGACGAATGGTTTAGCAGGAGCTGAATAAGTCTCGGATAAAGGCTTCACCGGTCAGGCATTCACCAGCTTTTCTTTCTTTAGTTGCAGTATAGGAATGTCCTCTTAATTCAACTAGAAAGGTTTCTCAGTAACTGAAAATAGTAGCATAAACCACTCCTGCTGAGCTATAAAAGAACCTCTCCTGCCGGAATCATAAACTCCAGATTCTTCTGCTGTTCCTGGAGCTGCAGAAAGGGATGCTTTAGCTGTTGAGGCTAAGAAGGGAATTGAGGTAGAGCTGGCATAAGAGAATGATGTTACTGAGCTAATATTCAAACGTCTATTTATGTGAGAACTTCTTGCGCCTTTGGTTGACACCACCTTAGCCTTAGTCAGTAAGAGAGGGGTAACTATTAGATAGGGACTCCGGAAGTTCATGTTTCTGGGTTGGAGTCACCGAAGTGGACGATAGGCAAGAGAAGACCCAAGTGTGGACCTGACAAGCATAAGATTCATTCAATAACCAAGCCGGAGAGTCAGCACCACTCCGAAGTACTAATAACTAAGTTGAAGAGAGAGCAGGGCCATAGACGAAAGTGAACTATAGACAACTTACCGGAGACCATAGGCAATGAACGAAAGACCCGCGGAAGGGTATTAGTCGCCGAGAAAGCTAGCGCGCGTAGATCAAAGCTTAGTGGAGAGACCGTACATAGGCCTGTTCCAAAGCCGATCCTTCAACCAGTACTGCTTCTCATGATTCTCAGTTGAGGGTGGGTTGACCCGGGCCCGGACGAACCTTCCAACAAGCAGAATAGAAGGTGACCACAAAGCCATCTCTGTGGGAGGCTGCTACCCATAAGGCCATACCCGGCATGGGAAAGAAAAGCGGCGGACAACCGACTGAACTGGGGAGCCTAAACGGCATTGAGGATGAGTCCACCGGTCGGCAAACGGCTTCTATCTACAGGTGCTTTCATTATGGATCGGTCGACTTGTCACGATTGATTGCTCACACACAATTAGGTTAGGCAGGCTTGGGGAGGTGATCTGAATCGCTATCGATACGATGCGGGGCTTATTTGCTGACCGTAACGAACCCCCTAAAAAGAGCGGGGAGACCTTTGACCTGGGCTGGGGAGGGCGCTTTGCTTTAGAACTTTAGTTCGTAACAAGGCTCGAAGACCTCCGGCTGGATTTGAAATGGATCAGGTAGGGCATCGCGTGGGTGGGATTAGCAGTTTGATCTATTTCCTTCAATGGTAGGAAATCCGCATCCGCGGGGGTATACGGGGGGAAGCCAGTCTGCAGTAACTCTACTTGCTCCTTTGGATCACTAAGGAAAATCTTTACTCACACATACCGCAGTGTATTCTTGTCAACTCACATAGTCGCACCTACCAGCACAACAAGACGACTACCCCCTGCACGCCACTAAACGGCGCTATTTAACGCTTTGGTTCGCCCAATACAAGAACTACAGCCCAAGCTTAAGGCTAAAGCCGTGGACTACGCCCCCGTGAGAGCCCTCTATTTGACTAACGTACTCCTTTTCCCCCCATACCTTCACTGGGAATGATTGACCTTCGGATTCAAATAATAGCGCATCGCGTAATGTAAGTACTCCTTCCCATTTCTTCTTTTATGATTTTATCTACTTGAAATGCTTACAGCTAAGTGCGGAGAAGGTACCCAGGGGACCAAACGAAACGGCACTGAAGGGTCTTCAACTAAAGCTTCGCCAGTACTGAAAGACGACTAAAGATTTATAAAGCAGACTTAAGGATAATACCCCACCTTACCGGATTTGTAAAAAAAGGAAAGGCTCGAAAGACCTACTTGACAAGTTTCCTTATGGGTGAGTTCGTAGGTGGTTTAAGTCGAGTGTAGCGAAGGGAATGGAATGAACTGCAGGAGGCTGAAAAGCCGTAGTGCGCTAGCGCTAGCGAGTTAGCGCAACAACTTACTGTCTTGTTTTCTTCGCTGCTTCTTTTTTTTTTTTTAAGATTAAACGAAAGCGGTTGCTAATGCTTGTAGCTTGCTTCTGTCCTTAGTCAATTTTGGACTGAAGCTGTTCTGACTGCCGTATCTTTTTTGAACCGAATACCTTCCTCTGTCATCTCTGGTCTGTCTCTTTTTGAGAGAAGATTTTCTACCACGCCTGACTATGAAGAGCTTCGAGTCTATCGGGAGAGGATGTGGTGGTAACCCCCTCAGCTTCGTCTAGAGCCGGGCGTCCAGCCGTGTAGGAAGACTCACCCTAGCCACTATAGCGACCCCACCCCCAACTCTAGCTGAGAAGCACCCTCCATCCACTTCCCCTTTTCCGTGTGCCCAAAAGCCCGGTTTATGAGCCCATTTCCGATTCCCTTACCCAATCTCATGAGAAGCAAGCCCAGCCCTTAAAATGTCCCCAGACAGCCAGCCCTCACCAGGCATTGCTAAATGCTCCGCCACGAAGCAAGCTCTCCCCAGATGCGGAAGTGGGGAAGCCGGAAGTGGCTAAAGAAGTCGGAGGAAGAAAGTAGTTGGACAACTGTATACAGTTAAAGAACATCCACCTTTCTCATTCCTTATGTACTTTTTCTTACTTCATCCATACTTTTTTACTTTTTATGAAGTGTGGGGCAAACGGCGCCCTCTACTTCTACTTCTAACTAAAGGCGAAGAGCCGGCATTGCAAGCAAATAGAGAGCCTCCGCCCGTTTGATCGGTTGCGAGCCGGAAAGCGTACCGGCAGTTTTAGTCGCGAAAGGGCCGCTTGCTTAACTTCATTTTTCTATATTCTAAAAGAATTCTATATATATAATAAATAGAATTCTATATCTATCTATAAAAAAAAGATATATAGAATCTTTTTCTTTTTCCAATTGTTCATTCCTGGGGAGAGGAAGAAGCAGATAGAGCAAAGGCCTCCTCTTTCCGTTCGCTCTTCCCGAAGTGAGCGAATTGCATGTAGAGATCCGTAGGGGCTTATAGTTTAATTGGTTGAAACGTACCGCTCATAACGGTGATATTGTAGGTTCGAGCCCTACTAAGCCTACCACCCCCTGCTCTTCTCTTTCAGCCCTTGCTGGTGAAAGTCTTAGAATGAATGTTGGCCTAGATAGAGGAATAAAAACTAGCTCGACCGGAAGGGAGAGGATAGGCGAATCAGTAACTGAAATGAAAGCTGGAGTAAGACAATCAGTTGGAGAGCTAGGATGAAGAAGTAGGAAGGGGTATTCGAAAGGCAGAAGGGTAAGAGCTAGAAGGCTGTCTTTGAGGATAGGATGGTCGGACAAGGAATCCAACCTCTTTCTATAGATAAGATAAGTCTGTAACTTCAGGTCGAATCACTAGAAGGTATACTATTCTGAGGGTAGGCATTCGCCGTCCCTCAATCGCTTACTGATATGCTTTATCTCATCTAGCCAGCACTCTAAGACCCTCTTTCCACCCTACTGGCTTTAGGTAAGAGTCTCAGATCGTATGCTTTCTAGCCTGCCTCTTTCTTGAGCTGGCCATGGAATAAAAAGTAGATCTCTATCTGATCTGTGAAGTGAAAGACTTTAGCCCTCCCACCATACTTGTATAGTTCCTTGGATCAAGTCTTTTCTTTGAGTAAAGCCGAAGCCTTTAGCGACTAGCCTGACCTTTTCCTCCTAAGAGGAATCACGACCACCACATTCCCTTAAAACCTGGTAGTGAGCCTGTGAGTGTAAGGCCCTACAGATACCCCCACATCCAAAAGGCTGAGATAGAAAAACAGGTCAAGGAGATGCTGTTAAGTGGTATTCTCAGGGCAAGTGTGAGTTCTTATGCCTCTCCAGTGTTGCTGGTGAAAAAAAGGGACAATACCTGGAGATTTTGCGTGGATTATCGAGCACTCCATGCCATCACCATGAAAGAGAAATTCCCCATTGAGGAATTGCTTGATGAATTACATGGTAGCAGGATATTTTCGAAGCTTCATTTGAGAAGTGGTTACCAATCAGATTCGGGTGTTTGAAGATGATATACACAAGACTGCATTTCGAACTCACCAGGGCCATTACGAGTTCATAGTTATGCCCTTTGGTTTAACTAATGCTCCAGCCTCATTTCAGGCTTTCATGAATGAGGTTTTCATGGATTATATGAGGAAATTTGTACTGGTTTTTTTCGATGACATCTTGATTGACAGTGACAGCCTAGATAGCCACTTGCAACACTTGAGGATAGTGTTTGAAACTTTAAAACAACACAAATTGTTTGTGAAGAAATCGAAATGCTCTTTCGGTCAGGCAAGGTTAGAGTATTTCGGGCATGTGGTGAGCAGTGAAGGGGTATCAGCAGATAAAAGCAAGATTGACAGCATGTTGAGCTGGCCACAACCCACTACTGTCAAGGGGTTGAGAGGCTTTCTGGGTTTAACAGGCTATTACCGAAAATTTTGAAAGGGGTATGGGGTTATCAGCAAGCCACTGACCAATTTACTGAATAAAGATAGCTTCACCTGGAATGAAGAAGCAGCAAGGGCTTTCAGTCGTGTTCTGATGCACACCAAGTCTTTGTCACAAGTTCTGAGTGAAGTTGTGCTCGTTCTTGTGCACCTCTGCTTGGATATGATCTACCATGTGACATATGCTACTTTTGTCTTGCTGCAATGGAGTGATTGCTGCTCACGTGCGCGGGCATCTACTGATTCACTTGATGACTGATGCTCGGCCACTGCTGCTGCTACTACAGAGTATTCTTCTCCTTGGTTCCTCTTGAAGCTTGGGGATGTAGTTACATGCTCATGAGACTACTGTAGTCGACTTAATAGTGATGTACTTTGTAATATACTTTTTGCTACCTTGCTCTCCCAAAGGAGCTTTCTAGCTACTGATCTCCTCGACCATCTTCCTTCTGGTATAAAGGAAAGAGCTTCCCGAGAGCCCCTACGCGACCTTCCACTTGCAGAGAGTCCTGCCGATGTAGCTCTTGTTCTTCTTCCTTATCGAGGTCTTCCCTTTCCTCTGATCAACAATGAAAGTTTCATTCAAGTCGTCACCTTAGCGAAAGCACTAAGTAAGCAAACTACCTTAATGAAATAGGAAAGCGGCTGAAAAGAAAGCCATTTTTCGATAGTGATTCAAGGTGAAGTAAATCCCCTATATCTGATAGCTGTAACAGGCCTTCTTCTTACAGAGAAATGCCCCTATTGCGAATCTCTCTCATAAGAAAGAAGAGAGCTAGCATAAGCAGAGCTACCAGCTATACTACCAGAAGAGCAGCTACTATCAGTCCTAAAGAGCCAGTATCCGTCCTTCACTCTTAACTTAAGGAAAGGATAGACCTTAGCGCTTCCTCTTGATCACAGTAATGCGGGAAGTCTGGCTAAAGGAAGATAGCATCATAAAGAGATGAAAAAAAGAAAAATGAAGGCGTCAGCGAGGGACCTCTATAAAGTCATTATCTGATAGCTTTCACAGGGCTTCTTGCTAAAGATAAATTGACATAGAGAGCGACTGATTCCAGGCTTAGTATCTTCGGTTTCATCTTATAGGCTGACTTGCATCACTCTAATAGGATTCCTTGCTTGCATCATATCGTACAAATAAGGCATTAGAGAGCCCTTTCTCTTCCTTTATTCGCCGCAGGAAGAAATTCCAACTATGCTGCCTTCTAACGATAGGACTGGAATCCGAGCTCCTAGGCAAAAGCTTGAAGCTTGAAGACAGAAAGAGAAGAGATTAACGGGATGCTTTATAGTCGAAGTTGCGCCTAATGCTTAATCTAACTATTAGGTACTATATTAGAGAAAGACTCAATCTGCCCAATACTATACGCTAGGAAGAACTTGATTAGGGTAGTAGCCCAGCTCTTGAAGGGGGAAGCACATAACTAATAGGGTTCAGGCTTATACGATTCATGTTATCCCCCCGAAGCCCCTATCGCCTGCCTGGAACTCCTGAATTCACTCTTTAACTAGAGGAAGCGCCTAAAAGGGAAGCAACTGGGCTAGACTGCTGATCTTATGGAGTAGTCTGACCCTGGGAAAGAGACTGTCATCGCTGCCGAGAATAAACATGCTGTGCCGGGTGACTGGAATCCTCTGAGGTCAGCTGAACAGGCTGACAATCGGCAGAAGATGCTGAGCAAAGCTGCTTGAAGCGTGAGGCTGATCCGTAACATCAACTGCAGAAGAATGCGGTTAGAGTTGATGAACAGGAGAAGGCCGCAATACATCTCCATCATCATTCTCCCCCGGGGCTTATTAATTAGGTTAAGGAAAAGATGAAGCGCCCCCATTAAAGAGAACATTCAAGGATACATCGAGTCTCTTGGATTTCACGTCATAGCGTCTATACCCGGACTGAGCATATCCAAGAAAGACACAAGTGGTTTCCTTGGGGACAATTTCTCTCTTAACTGCGCAGGAATATGAACAAAAGACGTGCATCCAAACACTCGAGCCTATAGTACTGCTCCAGTAAGAAGTTCGTGAGGTGCCGCTGCAGCTTCTTCCCTCTCTCTTCCCCCAAAAAAGGATAGAGATGCCCCGTCCCTTCTTTATGCACATCCATATACATAGCCAGACACAAAGGTGTACAATCCGGTCAAAATCTGCGGCATTCACTGTAGGTTCTCTTACTTGCTCTAGTGGCTGGCAAAGGCCAACCGAGAGGGGAGAACGAATGGCTCAGGAATCGACTGGTTCCGAGCAGACTCGTGGAGCTTGCAGTTTGGATTATCGTAGAAAGAATAAGAGGAGCCGTCTTAGGAAATGACTTAACTTAAAAGACAGATGACGCCCCAGCTTGACTCGAGATCAAGACTCCTTACAGCTCGCACCAATAGCGGAGCGGCCGGAGATTGATTGAAAAGGCGCAGCCCTGCCGCCCCCCTAGCCGCCTACCTACTCGTGTTCGTAGCTCGATCGGAGGTCAAGACTGTGGTCCGGCGGAAAAACAGAAGTCGTCCGTATCAAGTGATACGTGAATTGCTCAGTAGTGCTTCGCCACTACCGTAGCTGGCGGAAATAGCTTAATTGGTAGAGCATAGCCTTGCCAAGGCTGAGGTTGAGGGTTCAAGTCCCTCCTTCCGCTCCCGGCTTCGTCGTTTAGTGGTAACGAGTGTGCGCCCCTTTAGAGATAGGGGTGAGCAGCAAGCAGCCCCTTGTATAGGGTTCCAAACCTATCTTCCTAATAAGAAGAAAGGGGCAAGCCAAAACCTAGTCCTAACAAGTTGCTGGCTTTTCATCAGCCCTTGCGCGCTAGCCTTTTCCCTTACTAGTAAGGGGCTGCTAGTTGTAGCGCGCATTGTACTAGTGAATAGGAAAAGCGAATTGAGATTACTAATGACGGATGGAGGTTGAGGATAGAACATGTTCGGTCCCTCGCCCTTATCTCCTTCGCCGGAGACTGCAAATGACGGGAATCCTATCGATAAAGAAGAGGTATAAGCATCGCCTCTCGATCCAATCCGTCTCCCCTGGCCTCTCCAAAACACTCTTGATACGAAAGAGACCTCCCGCCATAGAGAAGAGATCTAAAGTCTGGGTCCCCTCGATCACCCTCCCTTGAACCTGAACTGGTCGAGAGAGATGAACCCGCACCACATTTTATAACCTTCGAACCGAAAGCCCCAACTAGAGATGGAATTCCAGAACCTAAACCACTCCGTTGAGAGCTCCGTGACTCATTCAAGGGAAGGTCCACCAATGATTGCCATTCTCCCCCTATCTGTCTCTTGATCCCTCATTCCACTAATCCGTTGTTACTTTACTGATTCATTCAAGGCATAGACTCCCTCTTTGTCTTATTAGCGCAGGAACGATGAAAGCCGCTTAAGACTCGAAGGGCTAGGCCCCCGGGAGGGCTTTCAGGGACTGGGTAGGGTGGATTATAGAGCTAGGGGCTAAGGTTTGTCCATTGGGATTGGGCATGGACGACTGGGCCAGCATTGATGAAAAATGACAAAAGAAAAACTTCTCCCATCGCATCATTAACCGGTGTAGGATTAAAGATCAGGTCCAGGATTCGAGTCAAATCGACCTTCCCTCTCATCTCAGGGTGAGGCAAGGAATTCAAGCAAATGTTCGTTCTTCAATCTCTCGGCTGCTCAAGAAGTTGGACTAGCTGCTCCTCCGACCCGGAGTGGATTCTAGTGGAAGGGCAGAGCAAAGCCTTGCAGTAGGAAGGTGTTCGTTGCTGGGACGGGTTCAAACTGGACTGAAGGGAGGAGGAATTCAATAGTCCTCTCTTCCTGGGGATTCATCACTGGCTAGGGCTTTCGAATCAAAGCATGGGCATCTGCAACTAAGAGGGAGCAGTAGATCGTCGATGGAAGAGCCATGTCAGTAAACTTCTATTGGGACTTCTATGGATTATGGATTCGACTAGAGGGACTCCTAGCAGCAAACTAGTATAAAGGGCCCCAGACGCAGGAGCCGCCAGCCGGATCGACCAATAAATGATAGGCCAGAGGGATGGGCTCATTCGACTAATCAGTGATCCCTGGGCCTACCTAACACAGATGTCCCTGAAATAGGGGATTGGTTGATCGGAAAGCTCGGGCAGGAGTAGGACATTCCATACAATTCCGATTCGCTAGCCTCTCAAATCCCATTTTTTCATCGGGGTGAATTCTAAGGTTCCTTATTCCGGTTGTAAAGCGGAAGAAGAGGGAGAAGGGGCACAGCCCCACCAGCAGCCCACGTTTCCGACCCGAAAGGAATTGCAAATGAAAGAAGAATCTGTGTGCACTATCCATGGAGTGGAGTGACTATTCTGAATCTCCTCTTCTCTATCTCCCCCTTTTTTGCCTTCGGCTATTACCGGCCCAACATTGGATTTGTTTGAAAACAATACAACCAAGGTGGCGTTCATTCAATCAAAGCTTTTATGCCCTAGCACTAATGACTCTCTTTGGAAAGAAAGGAATGCAGGGAACAAGTCTTTCCTTTCCACTGGTTCTTGAAAGCTCTCAATCCCCGCTTCTCCCATATTGATTCTCCCTCTCGCATCGGTTCTGCATCAGATAATGAGCCCATGCGCAAACTTTCTCTTTTATTGTATTGGCGCCCGATAGGTAGGCTATTAGATTGAGTCGAAAGCCTACCATAAAGGTTCCGATTCGAGCGAGAGCCCAAACGGGGGAGGCGAGAACATCTTGATCGAAAGCTCCACTGTTCTGAATAGTGAGAAAGACTTTTTCAAATTTGATCAAATCGATCGATCATTTTTGAATATCTTAGGTGGGCCAACCGACCGAGTTGGGCTGGGCGTCCATGTCACAGAACCTTTCTCTAGCCAAGAATCCCATTATTGATCGAATCGAGGCGGATCCAATTCATTGGCAAATGAAAAATCTACCGTTTTCACACTCAGAAAAACCTAGAAAAGAGGAAGAGTCACTAAGACAAGAGCTAGGTAAGCAAGCAAGAAGGAGAGGCTAGAAAAGGCAGGGGCTCTCCATCTCTAGGAAGATTGTGTCCAGGATCTGGTAATCTAAAGCCTTGCTTCTTCTGGTCGGCTCGTATTAGCCTGTGCTTTATTACAGGTAGTCATTCCCCCGTTCCTTTAGTCTTTTCAACGGTACTTGAATCTTAAGTCGCGGTCATGTCTCGCCCCCCGGTATAGTGACCGGTTCCATGTTTTCCCCGAATTTCATCAGTTCCAGGCTCAAGTGCCTGTTCATCCATCTTCATTCCAAAGGCGAGCATATCCATTGAGTGACTGTAACTGCTATCGTTTACAGTCAATAGTTCTTAACCAACCCTTTTTAGAGCTTTATAAAGCTTTAAGAGAGAATAGGGAGTAAGGGGGACCTTCGCTTCATTATAAATTGGACCCGGACCTTCTTTCTTCTCCTGCGGAGCCCTGATAAAGTAACCGGCGGCAGGTTAGTACAGTTCTCCTGCTTGCGGATTTTTCCCTGCGCTGATTCAGGAGCCTTCTTCTTTCTAAAAATAAAAAAAGAGAAGAAAGGTTTGGTTACGGGAACCAACGGTGACGAAGGTTACCTACTTTCGGTGGACGTGGAGCCAACGAGTTCAGTCGAACAGCGTAACGAGTCTAAGGTTACAGAAGCGTTCGCCAACTTTGATAGGCATAGCATTGCAAGCAAATAGAGCAGAGAGCTTACCCTTTCTTTCTATTAGAGTCGTGAGCTTGTTGTAGTCGGTCCTAAAGGGAGAACCTTTCTGCTTACCCCGCGTCCTTGCGCGGCTCGGCTCGTTCTTCGAGCCCTGCTTCCCCCTTCCCCCTCTCCCCGTTTACCGTCCAAAACAGGCCGTATGGAGTATAGCCAAGTGGTAAGGCATCGGTTTTTGGTACCGGCATGCAAAGGTTCGAATCCTTTTACTCCAGATTATGAACACCCGATCGGATCTGTCAAAAACGAGCTGACGACTACAGGGGAAGCGGCTGACTGCAGTCCCTGAGCCCAGCTTGTAGCAAGCCAAAAGTTTGACTTGAGCCTACTTTGCTAAGAGAAGAGAGAGAAGGAAAAGACAGACGGCAGAAAGCAATCCTTCCAACCGCGGAGTTGAACACAACACTGACTTCGGCCAGTTTCTTTCATCAATCTCCTGGCCCTTGCTTAACTCCTTGTTCCGTAAACCGGTCGCTGGTTGATCTGATCGGACCCCGGACACGCGAGAGCCCAGCCCGAGAGGAATGCATGGTTCCCCGGCGCTTCATGGGGCGGACGTTCGCAGTCCCCCTCCCTCTAATCTAAACCCACAGCTCGCCCCAAACCCTACCAGCTTTCCAGGCCATTCAATCCCCGTCATTCCATTTTAGCTCACCTCCAACCGGAAAGCTTTCGCGATGATGTTTTCCGAGAATACATCCTTCAAAAATGGGATTTGGTTGGATGGAGTCTCGCAGAAGAATATCATTTTATAAAGGGGCGCTACAACTAGCAGCCACTTTCTTATTAGTAAGATAGGTTGCTTGAGCCAATCCTTAAATCGTGGGAGGAAAAGGCAGAAAAGTGAGCCCACCCCAGGCAAATACACTTCTCGTTATCTTGTTCCTGGTCAAGCTCCCGTACCCGCTCCTTACTCGCATCCTCCCCAATTAAAGTAACGTAAGGAGGGGCCACTATCAATTGAATAAGCGTCTCAAAGAGAATGAGGTCTAGCGCCCCATCGAGAAAGAGCAATAGAACAAGGTGGGAATAAGATCTAAGGTAGGACAACCAAGGGCAATTCAATGGCTTTATGGGAGAATCCTTAGACTTTATGCGTAGGCAGGCCCAGCGGTATCCAATCAATGTAGTCGGCGGAACAAAGGAAAGAGGAATGGGAGACGTTTTAGAGGAAGATCTAAGTACCGAGAGGGAAATGGAGCTCGAATCCATAGCATTCTCCACGCACCCACCATTCGTTAGCAGCGACCTTACCACGCTTACCACCAGCCATTTCACTCGAATCTGTAGTAAGCAGTATCCTTCGCAACTAGAGGAGAAATCCTCTTCTTTTCTTTATCTTTCTTGGAATCAAAAACCTTAAGAACCATAGGTGCCACCAACCGAGGCGGAGATTGGAGATACAACGATTGGAGTGCAGTGACCGTACCCGAGATAGATCTGAACCGACGGTTGCGGAGAATAGGTGCAACGGGGAATCATGGGAATAACGAGAGGGTACGTAGGGAACATGGCTGACCAAGCTCCTTTTTCTAACGATTGAAAAAAGAAAGAGGCCGGTGTTCTTCCCAACTGCTCCAATAAACGTGCCTACACCCCATCCCGTCTGGAGAATGATATGATTGACCGAGAGTACTTATGAAACCCGGCACTGAACTAAGGGTTTGATCTGCGGCCTCCTGAACTGTTCGCATCGCTCTCTTCGGTTCAAGCGAAGGCTATAATTACAGTTCAGATCGACTTCCTAGCGTACGGAATACGGAATGGATTCCAAAGCCCCTCTGTTTTAGCTTAGGCTAACGGCACCGATTCCTAGTGCTATAACAGAAACTGCCCTTAACGCGCAAATCAAAGCCCTCACAACACTCGATACCTGCTCCCGCTTATTGATTAGGGTGAGCCACTCAAGTCCCTTGTCACTCGTCCCTCTTTTACGTTTACGAAAATACCGGGCTTTATGCTTTTTTCGGAAACTAAACTAAAGTAGCTCGTCAACCTAAAAACAGAGGACTTCCCTCACTACGAAAGGTGTCCCGTGGATGCCGTACTGATATATCTCCTATTTGTTCTGGATCCAGCTGAAAAAGCCCTTTGCTTTATATTAGCGCGTTAGCGCCCCTACAATTGAAAAGACATTCTAGCACTCCTTTTATAATATAAGGAATTGCATGGCTTCGGTTGGTCACTTGCGGGAAATGAAGTCTTTGATGCGCGAGAAAGGGGGCTGCCTTCGCAAGGCTTGCTTGAAAGTCCCAACTGAAAGGACGGTTAATAATTAGTAGTTGGCCCGGCTCTCCCTGCCTGCGCTTTGGTTCTCATGCCTCGTTTTGTTGACGTCGTGCGTAGGATAAAGGATTTGCACCGGATAAGCATTTGTTACAGTCGCGAAATACGGGCTTTTGTAAAAGTTTTCATTTTCTGATCTACCTTTAGCTAAGAAAATGCCATTGTCCTATGGCTGCACTAAACTTTGAACTGGACTAAACGAAGACAAAGTGAAGTCGAAGAACAAAGTTTAGTCTAAACAATTTAAGAATTCTTTTTTTTACTTTCTAAACAATGGTTAGGCGGAAAGGGTACCCTTAGACCATAAGCCAGTGAAAAAGAAAACCTAGCTAGCCTATAAGCTTCCCTCTCCGATCATTGCTTGACTCGCCATAACCCTTACACCACACCGCCCCTCGTCTTCAAGCTACGGCTACCTGCATGAAAGCCAACCGCTACAATCCTGCTGCAATAATAACTCGTTATTTTAGCTTGGAAGGACAATAGACTGGCATATCCCATATCTTTTTATTGGATGAGATTAGGGGTCTGTGAGAGCCCTTTCTCTAACTAAAAAAATGCGCTCGCCTCTTTCTTCTCGGAATCCTACGTACCAATGTTGCAACAACCGGCTCTTCCCCAATCAACTCAAGGTATGCAGGTATCTTTTGCTCCACCACCTCAGGCAACCTTACCACAGTCTCAGCGGGTTCGCCCGTCTCCACCAAATCAAGGCCAACATGGCTATATGCCAAGGCAAAGGCCTAGTCAACCGCCTAGGCAGTTCACTCAGCTTAACCAACCCATGAGTTTGATTTTACCGCTCCGTGTTCTTTGATTTTTTAAGCCTCTCGAAGACTAATCGGGGGGACTTCTATGTGATTGACCCTTGTCTTGGATTTGACTACTATGTCATCCACATAGTCTATACATCATCTCATGGAAGATGGCCGTCATAGCCCTCTGGTAGGTTGCTCCGGCATTCTTTAGGCCGAGCCGAATGGCATGACCTTTGCACAGAAGGTTTCCCGCCCCGTGATGAAGGAAGTCTTCTTTTGGTCTTTCTCGGCCAACCGTCTTTGGTTGTATCCTGAGAAACCTTCCATAAATGACAGCGTTTTGTACCCCGACATCTAAATTTGGGAGTGGGAAATCGTCCTTGGGGCAGGCTTTATTTAGTTTAGCTTTCTAAAAGAAAAGTCCTTCCCATCCTTTTTCGGTACGGGGACGGTTAGAGATCCAATCAGAATAATCCAAATCCTAATTCAGCGGGCCACTTTTCATTTTTTCTTTGAAAACTCCAAGTCGGGATGGAGCTTGGAGACTTTCTTTTTAGACCTATATTAAAGTTATGCTCTACTAGGACTGGATCTAAGCCTGGCATATCGTTATATGACCAAGCAAAGACGTCCCGGTATCGGCTAAGAAATTGGGCAAACCTTGCCCTTTCTTCGGGACCTAATGATGCGCCGATCATAATGAGATTTGGATTCTCCTCGGACCAAGGACCTCTTTCTATGCTTTCTTCGCTCTTTCGGCTCTCTGGGTGGAGTTCTATTATAGGAATGAATTGGCCGATATCCTCTGTCATCCGATAGCTTAGGCTTTTGAGCGAGACTACGATATGAAGGGCTATCCCTTTTCCCGCTCGTTAGGCCCCCTTCTCCTCTCCCTCTCCGGTATAGTCGACTGGCCTCGCTCCTATCCTATTTCTCTTGAATCTCGACATTTCATCCAAAGAATAGAAAATGGTTAACACATGCCGATTGGAGAACGTACTCCCTTCCCAGCTATTAGTGAAACAGGGGCCATCACTCTAATACGAATCGAAAGAATCACTATCGGGTTTGGTACCAACCAAGATTATCGTGGTTGAAATACCATCAATTTTGAATAGTTATTAGAGCTTCTAATTAAGTCGATTAAAATAATCTTCTGATTCAATCAGTATTATCTCGTTCATGCTCCTCACCTGAGAAGCATTTCACTAACCACCTGAGGAGCAGTAACAAGTACCTCCCTTGGGGTCGGGTAGCTACAGTCACACACAGTTCCTGTACACAGTAAGACAGTAGCAGCAGTAGCTACACTGTACCTCCTTAGCCGGTAGCCAGTAGCCAGTGGGTAGGAAACCTTGCCCGCCAACTAAAAAGAGCGATTGAGAGTGGATTTCAGGTTCGATAGTGTCGAGAAGGTATTAGCCACCGGTGACCGTACTTTCGTAAAAGCACCATTGGGCGGTGGTTCCTCTTCTCTTCTTCCTCTGAACCTCGAACAAAAAAAGATCTCGGCATCAGCTCGACTAAGAGTTCCGAATAAAAAAAGGAAACTTCACTTTACTTAAGACGAAGGAACCGAGTGCAAAAAAACCGGTTTCGCTTCAAACTACTAGTAATTAAGACTAAAAGTAAGGAAGTCCTTTTCTTGACTTGGCCTGCGTTCATTATACCTACCCCCTTTTTAAAAAACTTGATTTCAATCTCAACAAAGAAATGAAAGCATAACTCTTTGCTTGTTGTCCTCTTACTTACTCAATTGTGGAGGTCTCTCGGGTGTCTGATCCGATCAGTCTCGTGATGAAGAGAATTCCGATCTTCCACTAAGAAAGGTCTCGTCACGACAACTCAATTTGTCCGGTAAACTACTAGGGGCTCCCCATGGTTTATTAAAAGGGAGGGGAGATTTGCTCCTCATCCGGGGGTTCATTTCATTCATTATGCACTCAAAAGTGAAGGTCTTAAAAACTTCATAGAATTCATGATCGGCCATTCCATTTGTGCTTTCAGCAAGTAGGCGACGCGAATCTATTTCTATGCTTCAATCGGATACCAATTGCTTGGATGCGTTTGAAGCCTCGAGATGACTTGCAGAAAAAAAGCTTTCTAGGTTTGTCTTCTGTCTCCGTAACAAATGGTCCATTTATTGATGGGCGAACGACGGGGATTGAACCCGCGCGTGGTGGATTCACAATCCACTGCCTTGATCCACTTGGCTACATCCGCCCCTACCCCCGCACAGGTTTCAGTCTCTATCTACGATCAGATCCTTTCTGAACTCCCCTATGACCGCTATCAAAGAGAAGCTTTTTCCTATACTATAGTTGCAAGTCTATTGTTCTCTTTCCGAATGAAGTGAAACAAAGCTTCAAACAAAGAGGTTGGGCTGTTCACTTCATTGATTTGACTTCACTTTACTTAAGATTAAAGAGAGGGGCCGGGCGGGCAGTAAAGGCTCATTTAGTAGACAGCGAGCGAGCAGCAAGCACCTACTCCTATCAAAATGAAAAGAAGCTGAACTTGAATTGAAGAAGCGAGCCTCTATCAGAGAAAGGAAAGCCGTTGCGCGTTAGCGCATCCGTTTTCTTGCTCGTTAGCGCCCTTCCTTCAGCTGGCTTCGCCTTATCTATTCATCTCTTTTTTAAAATGGAGATTTAGGGATCTCTCTTGTTCATAGATCTTGAAACCAGATCTATCCCCGGAAGAACCAACACTTAAAGGGTGTAAGCAACGGAAGGTTCTCACCCTGTCCCCGACATTGTTCTCCGACGATGTCCCCTGGGCGAAAGGGGACACCATTCTCTTTCTTTCTTCAATCGTTCCGATCAGGACAAGTGGGTTGGTTCGTTTCGTCCTCCTATCTACGCAATTCTCTGTCTTCGTTCGTGATCATGTTGGGCGAAAGGTAGTTGTAGAGGAGCGGCTGTGAAAGGGCTCTTCCCCCCTTTCCATTGAAGTAGGGAGGGCTTCCTTCCCCACCATTCCGGCCTATTATAGGGATTTTACCGATGCTGAAGGTAGCTTGCTTACCAAGCCACCCACTTGAGAAGCTGGTCGCTAGAAAGAAGCGACGAGGAAGCGAAGCTGTCTACGAAGCTTTGCTTCTCCCCCTGTAGTCGTAATACTCGGCTCGTCGCTACTTTGATTCAAAAGGTAACCGATGGTTCCCGACTTTCTCTGGTTTCCGCAACCGTAACCCTTTTTCCGATTACATAAACTTTTTTCTTTTTCATAGCGATACGCTCTAAAAAAAGTGAAGGATAAGCAACCCTTCTAGAAGCGGTAGCTTCCCGCCTCCTTCATTCCTACTGCCTCCTTCGGTGAGAAGTTCCCTTCCTTTTCTAAAAAAAAGAAAATGCCTGATTGGTCTGCTCAGCAAACGTACAAAGTGGACCGCTGTTTGGCTGACCCCCTTCTTCCCATTCGGGTTGGGTTGACCCAGAAGTACAGTAAGAAGGAATGGAACCGCTTGAGAGTCGTCTGAAGTTCACACTTGGGTAAAGACGACTGACTTTGGAAACGGAACACGAACCAATTTCAGCTATTCCGGCTTCTTATTGAGCGTAGCGAAATCAAGGTTTATGAGAAAGTCAGCGAAGTTTCTATGATGTTCTACCTTTGCGCAGTCTCGCTCCACAGTGACAGCGGAAGGCTCCGCACCTGAGCCTCGTTAGACTCAGCAGAAGTGTAAGGTGTAAGTGAAGAGAATAGAAGAGATGAAGTCCGCCCCTTAGCCTAGTCTATATCCACAGCTGACGCAACTCCGTCTCACTACTACTTAATTAATTAATGGCTAAACTTTTTCATAACCTGAGCTTTCCTTAACCAGTTGACCTTACTTCGTAACCTTAGCCTCTCTTTCTTTATAGTTCGACTAAGTGACTTCGTAACCGAAACCTACTTTTTTTCTTACTGTAGCATAGGCCTTCGCCACTTCAAACGGGCGCTTCGCCCCTCTTTTTTTTCTTAGAAAGAGCGGGGCCTTACTTATTCAGGGGGGTGGGGGAACCGTAGGAAGGGGGGACGAACCGCCGAATTTACATCTGAAATCGCCAACATGAACACAAACGAAATCTTTAATTTCGTATAGAAAGAAAACGAACCACTTCTATTCTCGGAGCCCACGGAGCGGTATATGAAGAATGGCTTTTTGGTCCCTTTCGTCCAGTGGTTAGGACATCGTCTTTTCATGTCGAAGACACGGGTTCGATTCCCGTAAGGGATAGGTACTCATTCCCGGCCGCTTTCAGTTAGTGTTCATTGCTGAGTGATCGCTCGCTATCTGGCTGGAAAAGGTGGTCCGGAAGCTTCCTCTCTCCCAGCAAGCAAGATGAGATCACCACTTCTCTCGGACTTCCTTTACTTCGTAACCTTAGCTTTAGATGTCCTTTCATAGATTCTCGAACCTCCGACAGACATAATATCCATGCATGCGTTCTTTCTCTCCTCCCCTCAGCCATAGAGTCATCTTTCCCCCTTTTCTTTTTATTTATTTCTTTTTCTTTTTAGGCATTGAACCCCGCCGCTCCGTGGGGTGCTGAGTGGTGTCCTCCCCTCCCTAATACCTAATACATAGTTCCGTCTATGGAGCCTAAAGCTTCAACCATGGCATAGCAGTAAGCAGTAAGTTGGCCTAGTCTCTCGCCCAGCCTTCGCCTTCTTCAGTGGCCAAGTTGAAGCGTTCACCGGTTCTTCGGCCTACCACCTTGATCAAGGTTGAGCTTGTTTCATTGAAGCTAATGCTATGCTGCCCTTCCCTTGTTCAAGAGAAAGCGAGGACTTTCTTTTAGCTACCGGCCCAAACAAAAGAGATTAGCCTCTTGATCGATCGATTGATTGGATCGAAGTACGAAGGGCTTGATTGAAGTGTGAGATCAGCCCAAGACTAAGGCCGAGCAACTAGCTGCTGCAGGATTGGACGTCTATCTATCTCACCACGCTCCCCTACTCCTATAAAGGCCGGCAGAAGGAAAGCTCGTTACCGCAGCGCTCGTTCACCCCTTCGGCTTCTTCCATTCAAAAAGGTAGTTTTTTTCTTATTGGCAAATAGCATCTTGAAGTGAAGCGAAGGCATTATTGAAGGAAAGAGATGGCGGGTCGGTCAAGTGCATTCGCTATTCGATTCCATCCTCGATCCCACCAAATTGATATTCAAAAGTTTGTATCTCTTCTTTACTTTTAAGTGACAAGGGGGTGACAAAGTTCTCTATGTCGCCGTCTCCTCAATGAGCGTAGATTGATAGAGATGGCTTTTGTGCCGGTCAATCTGTATCCCATTCTTCAGGTATAGTTTTCTTTGATCACAGATCGACAGTCCTTTCTCCCCCTTTCGTCATAAGGCGTGGTCTGACTCTGAACCATTCCTGTGTTTAGGTCCCTACTAAGCATAATTCGTAAACTATGAATGGCTATTTGAAGACTTTTTCAAAAGTTTCTAGCAAAGCAAAAAAATGAGAAACGCTCTTACGAGGTAATTCTGAGTTAAACTACTCGTGTTAGCATGGAAGTCAGCCCGCTCCATTCTGCTACTAGGGTTCCAAACCTTCCCCTTAGTTCTATAAAGACCTTTCCAACTCAAGAGATGCTAAAGCTATTGTGAATTGGTCTTTCTAAGTCGGAAAGAGGGCTTTGGGCAAAGAGCAACTCGAAAGTACTTGACTTCAGTCCCAGTACTGAAAGACGTGACTTCAGGAGTGGATTTCGGAAGGAAAGACTTCGTTTACTTCCTGCAAATTCTTATGTAAGAACTAGTAGAAAGAAAGGAATTTTGAACTAAATAAGGCAGCATTGATAGACCGTTGAATGAGAATGCTTGAGTGGGAATCGTCTTAGCAACTGGCTATAGACATGACTAAAAGCCGCCGGGAGAGGAGAGACAATCTTTCATGAGAGAGGGACGAGCGAGTGAGAGATTGGGAAAAAAAGAGGTAGGCCTTCTGAGCGGTCATTTAGGGGCCTTGTTAGCGAGCCATCATTCTTCCCTAAGCTGCCAGAGTCCGATCGAAGCGAGCAAGAGATAGAGGAATCATCGCTCATAGATGTGAATTGAGAAAGCAAGCCCTAATTCTTTTTCATCTCCTCGGGCAAGACCAATTATAAGTCGACGTCTTAACCTGACTTCCTAAGCTCAGTTGATTGTTGAAGCAGTAGCTCTGGATCGAGAGCAGGATGCTTACCGTGGGTATTATGAAAAGGGGAAAGGCTTTTTTTATAGAGAGAGTTATAGGAGAATGGAAGACCAAAGAGACCCAACTCATATCGTACCAAGAACTTGCCATTGACCTGATCAAGCGCTTTAGGGAGATCCCCTTCACCCATGTTCCGAGAATAGAAAATCGCTTGGCTGACTCGCCAGCCCTTATGGAATTCATACTCAGCCGCTCTAGTACACATGCTAGTACACCGAAGCACAGAGTCGCTTGTCATCGACATCCGAGCCACAGAGAGCCCTTCCGCCGAACGGGACTCATTTCTCTTCTTGGATGAAGACTATCGGGAGTTGGAACATGATGAACTATCACCAGTCAAGACGAGGAAGATTACGAGGACGATGGGAACCATGGTATTATTCTTTCTACAATTACCTCAAGACGGGTTCATACCGGAGTACGCCACTCGTGGTCAGAGGAGAGCCCGGAGGGAACTTTCCCGACGATTTGTGATCTTGGGAGATGTCCTTTACAAAAGGTCACTCGCCCTTCCGAAATAAGGAGCACACATTGTTGAACAAGCTCATTCAAGTGGGTGCGGAGGACACGTCAACAGCCAAATGCTTGCCAAGAAAATCATGAGGCAAGGCCCCTATGAAAAGTAAGGGTGTCAAGAGATGTCAGAAATGTCAACTCCTTTGATTTGATGGAATTTTCTTTCAAAATGCTGCATCATGTCGAATGGCGGGTCCATCGTCTATCCCCAAGGTAAGACCCCGAATGAAAAAAACGTACCTTCGAAGGCTGCGATCAGGAGCTGCTTAACATCATTGAGAACAGGAGATCAGAAGATTTGGTGGAGGATAAAGTCAAAAGTGAACCAACACTGGGATCTGATCATAGCCGCCGTGAAGTGTTTGGATGCAAAGGCGATGGTTTTTAGATTCGGCAAACATGAGATGTGTCCTGCACGAAGTACATCGAATTTTGGAGATATCCCGTAATGTCCTTTTTGTACCTAGATAAGGACGACCTCGAGAGAGCAGACGACCAGTAGAGTAGGTGCTCCATCTCGTTCCTGCTGCGTAGGTCTAAGGTAATTCACAGTGCTAGCAGATCAGAAGTACGGAAGTGGGCCCTCACCCTTCTCTAGTAGGGGCAGTGCTACCTATAGAACGGGAATGTTCATCCTCTCTTAAAGTCCGTTATGGATTTCAAGTCGGGAATAGAGCTGTGGTAAGCAATATAGATCGCCCCTGACTCTCTCTCTATAAAAAAAGCCCTTCTTCATTCTTAACTTAATAAGGCTTCGGCCCTATGGAGTAAAGGGAAGTGCAGATCTGGAGTGTTTGGACGAGAAATAAAGGCTTTGCAGCAAGCGGAGTTGTACCGAAATGCAATTTTCCGGGCATACGAGAAAAGAGTCCAGCCGAGCATATTTGTTTGCTAGTTTCTTGATCCCGGAAATCTTGTACTCAGAGTCACGGATAAAGTGGACTACCCAGCGCCTTTGATACTTGGTGGATGACCTTTCTAGTGGCTTTTTCCCGTCCCTTTTGGGACCATTCACCCTTTTCCAAGCATAGGTAGAAGCCCTCTTTCCCATACACAACGACGGTTCCAAGCAAGATGAATAGTTTATAGTCGACTCAGTATCGGCGAAATCCCCCCATTGAATCTCTTTAGTACCTATTCTCTTGTAGTGCACCCTTCATCGAAAGAGTAGGCGGTTGAAAGACCCACCTCTGAATAAAGCCTTTAGGTTGGGAGATCTCAAAGGGGAACCTCGCTTAGCTTATCAGTCCCTGTATTATTCAACTCATCTGTCCACTTATCTTGTCCAAAGCAGAAGGAATTTTTCAATCCTTTGTTTCGAAGGTAATCCGCCAGTCTCTAGACTGGAAAAGATTCAATCCACTTGTTGGCCTGCTTCTATGTCCTGTAGCTTCTAAGGCATTAGCTTCAAAGGGGCTTGTTGGCCCCCTTCTTAGCTCTTGATGTCTGCTTTAATTTAAGCTTCGTCGAATAAGGCCCGTAGCTTACAACATCTTATGAGAAGGGCCTGTAGCTCGATACAATTTAAGGCCAGTTGCGTACTTGCTAGAGACGGATTCCGCCATTCCCTGAAACATCAGGGCCCAGCTTGAAAAAGATTTGGATGTGGATGATAGAGAGCATATTTTTTATATATCCCCAAAATGAGAGCTATTAGATGAGAAGAGACTTCGCGCCATGGAACATGCCCAGGTCTACCAGAAAAGGGGCTTTCAAGTGAATTCCAAAATAAGGTAATATAGAGAAAGGTCAACATAGGAGATAAAGTCTTGAAAAAGATTCTTTCCGGACGTGAGCCTCACCCAAGAGGGAAACTCCATTTTGTGCTCGATCTCTTCTGTCATGCATCATGGCTGGGTGAGTTGTCCCATTGCGAATGAACCTCCGTGCTTCCAATCTGGTCATGCACTTCTTTAAGATGTGGAACCTGGGAGCTTTCCTCTTATAAAGAGGGCTAAATCTTTCGTAGGGGGGTAAGGATGGTGCCGAGGTCTTAATAGAAAGCGGTTGATAGTCCCGTCTGCTAGGCTTTTCCGAACTTCCCTTCGCCTTTCTATCTCTTAGTTAAGGGGGGTTTCAGAGAATCATCCGAACGAGATAAGGTTGTCAAATGGGGGAAGAGGAACGAGAGGCGTCCCTGGCTCACTAGTAGGTGACGAGGGGATTCAAAAAAAAAGGGCTCATTTCACCTGCCCATGCATTCGTTCGGATCCATTCTTCCTTCTTTACCTTTTCAACCCACCCTTACTAGCTAATAGGGCTTACTAAAAAAGCGAATTTGCCTCTTCCTGGTAATGAATTAAGCGGCAGCGAGGAGGTCCGGTTCCATAGTGATTTCGTCTGCTTTTGGAACTTAGATTCCTAGGGACAAAGAAAGTGACTTCGGACTTTTGAATTCTCAGAACCTCCTTCGAATGAAAGAACTTGAGAGGGTCTCACAGGCATCTCTCTTCGAGCGGCAGTGCAAGCTCGGATGGTGTTAGCGCTGGCAGAAAGTCCTGGATTAGTTTGTACCGGTGTAGGTCCCTGAGTGGTGACTTGTCCCCCTTGATGTTGTGGCATTGGATTAGTATAGATCCCCAGTAGCTTCAGTGACATTGGCGGCTTTAAGGTATGCCTTAACTTCGTTCCAATTGAGAAGATTTTCATCTAGATGACATCACGCAAAGTATGACACTCTTCGATGGTACGACCTGCGTATCGGTGAAATGGACAGAACTTTGAATAGTCGAGACCGCGAGGCCAGGGGAGTGCTTTATCTCTGGGCAGAGAAAGGGTTTTACGGGGCAGAAGGTGGAGAAGGCTGGGCCGTAGCTACTATACTAGGAGAAAAGTATGACCTCTTTAAGATCTGGGATAGATCTTTCCGATGATATCCATGGCCCACCCTCGAAATGGCCAAGGCTTTATAATCGGGTATAACTCGGAAGCCGGCTTGTGCTGGATTCCTGCATACCTCTGGCAGGCATCGCAGCTCTTAGCATGTGCTACGTAATCTGCAAGGACCGTAGGCCAGTAGTGGCCATGTCTCCGGATCTCTCGAATTTCCCTCAGCGCGCTCGATCTACCTATCTTTCTGAGTTTGATTGGTTTTCGCTCCAGCTGACCTTTCCATTTAATCACTGACAAAACCTACCTTTCAATTCTTCTTACCCTATGAGCTTTCAGCAAAGGACAGATTTCTTGGTCCATTGACATCGATCAACGAAATAGACCTCCTTCTTTCACTTTTGTCGTTGTCTTCCAATTCAAAGAGCCCCATTAAGTAAGTGTTCCGCGAGAAAAGAGAGGCTGACATCTTTTCTTATCTATCTATTTTCGTAAATGAAGAAGATAAGTGAGAGCTTACTGACTGCATCTTCTAAGAAGGGCTTGGAAGAAGAAATAGAATCTCCTTTCTTTTTCGAGAAAAGGTCCCATCCTTCAATATCATGATTGGGTCGACCAGGCCAGATCATGAGTGAAATATCATGATCGGGTCGACTAGGCCAGATCATGAGTGAATAGAAAATCGAAAATGTACATAGCAGTTCCAGCTGAAATACTTGGAATAATTCTACCACTTCTACTAGGAGTAGCCTTTTTAGTGCTAGCTGAACGTAAAGTAATGGCTTTTGTGCAACGTCGAAAGGGTCCTGATGTAGTGGGATCGTTTGGATTGTTACAACCTCTAGCAGATGGTTTTAAATTGATTATAAAAGAACCTATTTCACCAAGTAGTGCAAATTTCTCCCTTTTTAGAATGGCTCCAGTGGCTACATTTATGTTAAGTCTGGTCGCTCGGGCCGTTGTACCTTTTGATTATGGTATGGTATTGTCAGATCCGAACATAGGGCTACTTTATTTGTTTGCCATATCTTCGCTAGGTGTTTATGGAATTATTATAGCAGGTCGGTCTAGTAATTAGGGGGCGGCCGTTCGGTCGCCTATGATACTAGGATCAATAGGTCAAAAATGGGTTTGTGCCGCAGGTGTTGAACGATCCACTCTACACAGGTGTGGGCTTACAGGGCTCATAAAGCCTTTCTTTCATTCATCAATAGGGCCCTGTCGGTCACTTTTCTGGGCCGGGATCGATAAGTGGAATGGAAGTCATAAAAAAGATATCTTGATCTTCGCACCTCAGATCAAGAGGCTTGTCAAGCTGGCCTAAATCATTATTATTCATTATTCTATATAAAAATATATATAATGAAGATAGAAATAAAAAACGTTGTCTTTTAACTGGCTGTTCTTCTTTGTCAACGCTACTAAGGACCTATAGGTTCGCAATAATGAAAATTGGTTGTTTTAAAAAGAAAAGGCACTATTTAGCCCTACATTAGTAGAAGTAAGCGGCTGAGTTAGCCTAGCCTACCCTAAAAGTGGTATAGTAGGGTATAGTAGGCGAGCGAGTTAGCGAAGACGCTTAGGCTAATAGAAAAGAGAGCGTCGGTGCGTAGCCTTCATTCTACTACGCTACGAAAAGGTTACGAAATCACTTAGCTCGACGTTAGGAGAGTCAAGGGGGAACGCCATACCTACATAGAAGAACCACTGTTCGCTGACTTTCTAAGGTCTAACCTTTCGCCCCCTACTGAAAAGGGGCAATTAGCTTTGCACCACTGATAGACTACTTAAGATTCAATTCAAAAGGCCCTACTTAGTTTCGCAAGCCTTTGTCATTGTCAGTCAACTAAGTAGGGCCTGAGGCCCCCTGTGAATCCGTAAATCTGAGGAGCATGCCGCAACAAAAGGATGGTCCCCTATGCATTTCATTCTTTCCGGAAGGGAAAAAAAGAAGTACCCCCCATCATAGTGAACCTCTCCTTGTGATCGGGATGAGGTAGATGCCTCCCAGCCGGGGGGGCGGATCGAATCGGAGTTTCCTTAGGTAGCCACCGACCTACAGTTATCCTTAAACTTCCGTGCTTGGTGGAGAAGAAGCGAACAAAGGTACGCTCGCTTGCTGTCTTGTTCTCTGTCGCGAACTGGGATCGCTCGCCAGCTAGGTCAGATTGGAGCAACATTGTATGAGAACATATTACCCATATTCGGGGACAAGGGGCGAAACGACCTCTCGATCTACTTACTGCAGCCCAGGAATGAAAACGTCGTCTAGGCGTTACCTGTTGCTCCGATCTCCCCTACGCCTAGGACGTTGTCTGGGCCCACCAAGAGCCATAGTTAGTTGCTGTTTCCATTTGGTAGTTTTTTTCTCGTTGTTGATACCGGCAAGACCCAGCCAGATGATGTCTGCTGGTTGGTAGTGAGAGGACTCTTAGTACCTGCATACCCAAAAGGGGGCGCTGGTTAAAAAACAAGAATTTTTCTCTTTCTTGCTCTCCCTTAGCAGCGGGAAAGGAGTCTATCTATCTGCCTAGCTTTGGTAGATTTCCCCCAACGCAATCCACAGAAATTCCACGAATCCCTTGGTGGATAAGTCCGACGACTCAGCAGCAGTGCGGAATTTTCTTTCTCGTCTGCTGGATCTGATCTATAGTTAGGGGGCAATACATACCAAAAGGTTCGAAGAAGGATAATGAGTGAAGATCTGCCCCAGCCAAGTCGTCGACCGCTGCGGTACCTGAACTGAATGCTCTGAGGTTGAAAGGCAAGTAGAGAAATTCCTACCTGTATTTTTATTGTCTCGATTCGTCCACTGCTGCTACTGATAATGGAAAAGGTTATGAAGTTGACTTCTTTGCCTTCTTGAAGGTGGTTGGGCATTAACCAACACAACAGTGAAACCCGATCCAGCTTTCGCTCCCTCCGCTTCCTCAGGGCCCTCACTTCCTCACTCAACTCACTCAGACGCTCGCCTCACGTCACTTCGCTCGCCTTGGGAGGAAGGCTACTGACGGTAGCGAATCTCAGAATACGAATAAGATCAGAAAGGCCATCATAAGAGCAAACAAGGCAATGGCTTCCGTGAGAGCAAAGCCTAAAACGGCATAACCAAACAATTTAGTATCCAATTACGGACTCCGTGCTACTGAATGGATCAACGAACTGAATATCTTTCCAATTCCGACTGCAGCTCCAGCTAAAGCAATTGTAGCAGTTCCAGCACCGATGACTTTTAAACCCTCCATAACATCTTTAAAAGTTTTCATTTCAGTCTATTAATTGGAAGCAGGATTTTGATTCTTGAAAGCGAGTTAAGTGGCTCTGAGGGGCACGAACGGTATAACAATAAGTACTGATTCGACTAGCTCGAACGTGGGGAACGAATGCTTGAATGTGAACAAATAGCTGACTCTTGCAAGTTTGTGGCCAGCGATCACCCTCTAAGCTATACGCTTGATAACGAACTAAAGGGCTCGAAGCTATAGAAGCTCTACAAATAGCAGTTCTTATGAATTTATGGCACAGTTCTTTAAGCTGGGTAAAGGTAAAGTAAACAGTAAACAGCAAAGACTCCCTATATCGAACCCCATTTTTGATACGCCTTAGTATAAAGAGCTGGCTTAGTACATATCCATAAATATGTCTTTTTGACTGCGGCATAGCTATCCCGTAGTTTTCCTTTTCATAAGAGAAAGGATCCTATAGGTATAGTATACGTAAGTTTCCCTATATCTATGTATTTACCTTATATGCCTTAAATTTACAGATGAGTCGGGATCCTAATCTTACTATTACAATTATAGGATCAGCTCTTATTTGCAATCTTCCTTAAAGAAAGTCTAAGGTAGTTGCAGGTCCATTTTCCTTTTTTTATAATGTGCGGGATTCCTACTCTGAGTAGGCTTCTTCGTGCGTGCCATTCTAGGAGTCTTCATTTACTCCGGTATAAAGTTATATCAAGGTCAATAATTTCTTTCTGGTCCACCAAGAAAAAATTTTTTTCAACTAAGGTTTATTTAAGTCCGGCACAGCATGCCTTTTCCGTCTATAGCGGATAGGTAATTTAGCTACCTCCGCAGCAACAATTGCTTCAGCGGGAGCTGTCGTCGTGGGATCCGTAATAGTGAGCATTGTAACTGATACCGGGAGTTTAATATCTAGTTTTTTCTGCTTACGAAATGCTTACGCTTACCAAAAGGACTAGGGCATCTTGTCAAAAGCAAAAGCGAGCGGTGACTCTATCGGAATCTATAAAACTCGACTGGAAGCGGGAGGAAGCCACTCTAAAGAGGAGGACTGTCAAAGAGTCATGTTGGGCTTCGACTATGGACTAGGAGTTCTCCTCGGCCATAGAGAGGCAATTGACCTTTTAGACAAATTGATACTGGGAAAACTTATTTTCTTGCGGATTGTGAAAGTAGTGTATAGTTTTTCAGCCACCTGAGCAGTAGTTTATTTAGCTTTGATTCAATGGGAAGATGTTTAGGTGAATCCGTACCAGTAACCATCCGGGAAGCCAACTTCACCCATTTAGTGCGCTCTTTCTTTTAGGTGTCGAGATCTTTAGGAATCTTGTCCCCCCTGGTCCTGGCACTGACTCACGTGTTTTGTACCTCTACCTCTTCTACTTGTACCCGCTATTTGGTCCCCAAGCCAAGCCAAGCGGTTGTCAAACTCTTCCACGGCAACTTGTCACTACTAAATGCAGAAGGGGATAAGAGAAAGAAAAGAAAAGGAGACTCATAGGGATAGAGGAAATGAGAGAATGGTTCCGTGAAAACAAGAAGCTTACTAAACATATTACACTCACTGGGAAGGGTTTGTTCAAGTCAATAAGAGGTAAGGTCTCGCTTAAGCGTAGTATCTCCCTCTCAATAGTTGTAGGAACATCTTTGTGCACAGCTGATTGTATAAGAGAATAGGTTCCTTCTATTCTTCCTAGAGGCAAGAGAAGCGTGCTATTCTTTGTCCTCCAAATCTCGTAAGAGAATAGAATATAGCCTCGGGTGCCCTTTTCCCTACTTACTTGTCAGGTACTTTCATAACTAGCTAGGAATCTATTAGAAGCATAAGCTGTCCGTTGTTCAATCTAAAATAGTTAAATAATAAGAATAAATAGGGTGGAGTAGTGGGAGAGAAGCCAGAATTGGAATGGAATACGACTTTTTATAAGCAAGCCAGGAATTCGAGGAGTTGGCCAGATACGGATCGAAGCCCTGCCTCGAAAAAGTCAGGACTTTTGGGCAGATTCCAGTATTCGACCCATCTCTTTCTGCCGATTCCCCGGGTTGTCGGAATCTCTGGTTCGATCAGGACCAGGAGTCCCATTCATTCGTTTATGGGAGCGACTCTCTGTTCCCATTCTCCACCGGGTCATCAAGTGATTAGCCAGCTCAATCCATTTTTCCATCCGATGATCTTCACCCTAGGACTGACTCTGTTCGACCTGCCTTGATTGCCTAGCTAATGCTACCGTCGCAAGCAACCTCTAAAGAATAGGGAGTGAACGACCCTTCTATCTAGTATCTAGATCGGTGATTCCGTTCGGCCGAGCCAGCTATCGAAAGTCTTGCAAGCAACCTCACCCTCACCTCGGAATGAGAGAGACATCAAGGACAGGAACGTAGGAAAGCTCCTTAACGGGAGATTCAGCCACGTAATCAATCCCCCAAACTGTAACTCGGGATGTCAGGATTGCAAGCAACCTACACTAAGCGAGCTAGAAGCTAAAGTGAATCTTTTTTGGCATCTTTTTCTTTGCTTTGACCGCGACTTTGTTTGGTCTTCCTCTTTCCTTCGGCCCATGTTTCAAAGCTAGCAAAAAGTTCGAGCCTCCGGGATCTCTCTTGAACGGCGGTCGGTCAGTCCTTTTCTTCTGTTGATGCTGAGACTGATGCTTTGACTGTCTCCCATATCATTGAGAATAAAGATCCACTTGTCGACGCTAAACTCAGTACCTCGCTTCCTTCCTAGTACACCTACTAGACCCATACTCATTACGAATGTGTTCACCAGACATCTGACTTAGCAACCTTCTGCTTAGACCGGCAACGATAAGGAAGGAGATCTATGGATAATGGGATATAGAAGTCAGGTGCGACGGTCAGCTCAGTCAGAGCGGAAGCGGTCAGGCAAGGTTATCGTCAGACAATGTAGTGCAAGCGACGGGTAGCGCTTGCCATATGAAGAAGGCGACTACAATGGGAGACGAAGGCGACGTGGGCTTGCCATATAGATGTAGCGCTTGCAAGGCAATTCAGACGACGTTAGCAAGATGTAGCGCTAGCTAGGTTACGGTAGCGCTTGCCATAAAGAAGCTAGCCAGAAAGCAGGTCAGGCAGGCGATAGGATGTTAGCAGGATAGGCTTACTAAAGCTCGTGTAAACAATATTGATAGGAGAGAGGGGTGAGTTCTCCATCTCTCTTAGGAGGGTCTTCTGTCTTTTTAAAATGAAAATTTGATCTATTTTTTATGTTCGAGATCGCCTCCGTGTGGTTCCTCCTAAGTAGCTAATCGAATATGCTTTTGTCTCTTGGAATCGTATCATCCATGGCGGGGGTATCGTATAATAAGAGAACGGTTGCTTTTAGGAGTGATCTGTTCATCTAACTATCAATTTAATAAGAGAATAAAGAGCAAGTAAAGTCAAAAAGTACGCCCGCTAGATCCAACTATTACTCACACGGAACACTAACCCAATCTTGCTTGAAAGCGGAGTGGAATCAAGAAACTCGCAGACCTTGAATCTAGCCTGCAATCCTTTCGCACTTCTCTTAGGAGATAGTAAGCAAGATTTTATACGCTAATTTCTTCTTTTAATCAATTTAGAGTTACAAAGTCTTATTGCAGACCTTCGTCTTCACGGGTTGTTGTTGAACCCGACTCTTCCGCTTGGCGTTGTCCCTATAGGTTGAACTGCTAATGCCTCCGATTAGAGATTTCACAATGCCATAGGATTGATTGAAGTTTCTGGCCGGGTAACTTTTCATTCCGACACCCAGAATAAAGGCTTCCCTGCCGTAGTTGGGTTCATTAGGTCGTTTGCCTTCGGCCAATTAAGAATGATCCATTTATATAGATGAAACTAATCATCTTTTTTTAGATGGAAGCCGGTTCCACGACTTTAGTGGAAATGATGATCCTGCTCCCCCTGAAAGTATCAACTACCTGAGGCTAAGGCGGATTTGTCAACGGCTGTGCTGCTGGCAATGATTAGAATAGCTATGTTGCTCAAACCTACCGGCGCCTTTATTTAATAGAATGAAGTTCCCGAATAGAAAAAAGAAGGATATCAGGTTTCAAACTAGATATAGATGTCCGGGAAGTGCTTCCTTGCATTAAAGCACATTCCGGGAGTGAAAGGTCATAGGGCTCATAGACATTATATATTTCTTATCTTTCCTTTATGGGGATCGTAGATCTCTCTTTTCAAAGTTGGCAAAGTGAGAACGCTGGTTCCGCAATAACCAAGTCAATCCAATCCTCAAGGGGAGAGGGGTCCGTATCCTGGGACTTAAGGATTTAGGGATCCCTCAAAGGACCGGGTTCAGGCTCAACCAAGTCTTCGTCCACCCTTTCTCGAACCAGATCCATGCCTTGGGCTTGAGTCCCAGCTTCGGTAGGAGTCCAAACAGCATTATCCATTTCTAATTCCGAATTCTCATCCATAGGTGGAAATTCTTCTATAACGGCATCAATTGGTTGTTTTGCTTATTCAACGACCCTTTCCCCTGAGCCGATTTTAGCTCTGGCAAACAGCCCTGATAGCTTAAATCTAATACAGGTTCTAGGTTGAAAGAATCAATGGAACCAAGCTTTCTGCTCAGGTTCAATGTGACTCTAAGGCACTTGTTGATGCGCTACTACTATCAGTTCGACTTTAGCATTAGCAGTTAGGATTTATTTGACTTAGCCGTGCCTGCCTGACCTCATTTAGGGAATAAATTGAATATGATAGGACCCTTTCTCACTCATTCTCCTCACTTGGCTTCTCTTACCACCTAAATGACTACTCAAAATAACACACTTTCTTGGTTGAGCTGATGGAGACTATTCAAGAATCCTAGCTTATCCCCCGGATCTTACTAATAAAGAAAGCGCCAAGACAGAACTTAAAGTGCGGAATCCCCTCCTACTGCAGGGATTGGAAATTGCGGAATATCCGGATTTAGGCTCTCGCAAAGAAGGCAATTCATTCGTAGTAGGATATTGAAACCTCAAACCCTCTCTGTCAACAACATCTAAAAGATTAGGAGGAAGGAGCTCTCGCTCTCTTCCATATTCAATTCTCGGAAGAAAATGATCAGAAGCGGATTCTACGCATCAGACTAACTGGAGTTCATGCTTTCCTGCGTGAGACAAAGGAAGCACAAATTTACTTACTCGGCGGGAAGGGAAATGAAAGACTTGTCCTCCCTCTCAAAAGAAGGTTTTTTCAACTATAGAAAAATCAAAAGATATATAAAATAGATAAAGATATATCGGCTTTTTCCTTGTTCGTCAAGCTTTCGAGCAGCTCTTTCAACTGCCGCCTAATCCCCCTCAAGAACCGAGAGCCGCCCAGGGACTGGACTCCACCAAGAGGTTCTTTCTCTCATGTCATTTCGCCCGCCCGTTTCATTTCCTTTTGCCGAAGTTCGTTCAGTCGGTAAGCATCCCGTTAGCTCTTCATATTTCCTAGCCTATCTATCCCCACTATCTCCGAATTCTGTAAGCCGTAGGAAGTCCGTAAAATGTGAATAAAGTCCTCACGCGAAAGTTCATCGCCTTCGCTTATCTTGTTTTTTAAGGTCAGTTCTTGTATGATGTCGACGAAGGTCTCATGTTCACGATTATTATTCTTGCAAAACTCGGAAAGTATTAAAGCACATTTCTTCCTCAAGCTGTCGATTGTGTCAGTCGGAAGTGCATACGGCGGATCAGCTTCCTCTACCTAGGTACGGATTGGATGCTCCTCCTGCTCGGGCAGGACTCTCAGACGGCTATGATCGGACAATAGAGTATGTAAGATATAGCTCGTGCCTCTTGGGCTTAACAAGATGGGGTTCGGATGAAAACGGATCTCGCTAATCCAGTCTATTCTATTTTGAATAGTCCAGGTAGTTGACTACAGGATCGGATCCTCTGTCTTTGCCTGAAACTTTCACTGTCTGTCAAAGGAATAGCTGAACTACTACATTGATTAGGCGGATCTAACTCTTTTGAGAAATGCCCAGAGGCGTCTGTCTACTAGTTCAGTTGAGAACAAGGTGTCGAACTAGACTGATAACTGATCGTCTATCGAAGCGCCTCTTTAAAGGCAGGATGTCGAGAATCGTGTCTCTATATACGAAGAGCAGGCATGCGTGGGACTTTAGGACAAGACTCCGTAAGACCTTTGTTTAATATGCCTTTTGTTTACGACGAATAGGAATAGGTTCTTTTCAGATTTGACATAAGAGGGTAATTCGTCAAATTGGAATCGGATCTAACATGTGCAGCCTAAGCTTACTTCTCTTGGCTCCCGGCGGGGTTGTCTAGTCCTAAAGCTAACCAGAACGGCAAAGAAGAGTTCTATTCGGCGACCGGTAGGGAGAGGAGAGGATGGGAGGAGAGAACGTCGACCATAAGGGAGAGGAAGAGAGTGAATCTAAAAAAGAGAGTCCGACTTGCATGTGTTAAGCATATAGCTTTCTCTTCTCTCGAGTTCACTCTTTTCCTATCATGGAAGTTAGCTCAAAACCAACTCTTCTTTCTAGCTTGGTAATCCCTCGCTTTATTTACTTTTTTGAATGCAGTTCGGGATCGAACGAGGTTCTTAAAAAGAAAGGCTATTCATCTTCCCTTACGGGCTTATGGATCTAGTGGATCGTCCCAGTAAACTACTACTTATACTAATTATACTAACTACTTAGTTATCGTCACTGGCTGCAGATCTGGCTTGGCTCGATAGCCTATTGAATAGGATGGAGGAAGCCTTGTCCCTAGCTTCTGAAACAAGAGAACGGACCGACTCTAACTAATCCACTCCTACTAACAGGAAGTGTAAGGGCAGACCTCGTCCTACTTTCACTCTACTTTTTCCATTTCAATGCTAGCTCGATTGCAGCTAGATTTCTCAGTAGGGACTACTAATGGACTATCAGAAACGAAGTGAGGGATTGGACGACGGACGGGACAACTAGCTAATTGGGGGACGGAGGGACAGAGAGAACTCTTCAACGAAAATCAATCTTGAAATTAAATAATAATAATCTCTATCGTTCAGTAGGAAATTTCTTTTTTTTTTTTTTTTTTTTTTTTTTTTTTTTTTTTTTTTTTTTTTTTTTTTTTTATTTTCTTTTTAAATAAAAGATAGAATCGTTCAGTAGGCTAATCTTCAAAGTTTATCGATTGAGACAGCGGCAGGCCCAAAGAGCTCTACAGTAGTGCCTTGCGAGATCGTAGCTCGTTCACCTAAGATGGAAAAGCACTTGGTTGAAAGCCTAGCAACGAGAAAAAAGAGTCCCATGCATCCTTTAGTCAACAACCATTAGTAAAGAATAGGATCAGACCAAGTGCGAGATTGGATCAAAAATAACGTATAGAAAGGATTTGCAACAGAGAGCCTCAACAGCAGCTCTTAACCCACACTTTTTGCTAGTCAATTGCATTTCAAGTTCCCGCACAGTTGATCCAGCAAAAAATAGAATCTAGTCTCCGTGAGTCTATACCAATATTACACTTTCTTTAAATACTTTTTTTCTATAGGTTATGTTATAAGGAAGCCGAATTTCCTAGGAAGAGAAGCGTGAGGAAAAAGAACAGGGAATAAAGGAGAAAAGGAGGATTGAAGGGGACGTGTAAGCATGAAGGCGGATACTAAGGTCAATCTTGGTAGTGAATAGGTCAGCAGTTGGAGAGGAGAATCTTTCTATAGATAGAAGCAAGCGGATACAAGATCGAAAAGCTCTTTTTCATGCCCAACAACTCCCATGCCTTTCTTGGTCGGACCAAGCCAACTATTTCCGACAAGTCTTTCCTCATTTTTCGAGCAAGAAGCGGAACTACAAGAAAGAATCTCAATTTTATGACAAATCCGGTCCGATGGCTGTTCTCCACTAACCACAAGGATATAGGGACTCTATATTTCATCTTTGGTGCCATTGCTGGAGTGATGGGCACATGCTTCTCAGTACTGATTCGTATGGAATTAGCACGACCCGGCGATCAAATTCTTGGTGGGAATCATCAACTTTATAATGTTTTAATAACGGCTCACGCTTTTTTAATGATCTTTTTTATGGTTATGCCGGCGATGATAGGTGGATCTGGTAATTGGTCTGTTCCGATTCTGATAGGTGCGCCTGACATGGCATTTCCACGATTAAATAATATTTCATTCTGGTTGTTGCCACCAAGTCTCTTGCTCCTATTAAGCCCAGCCTTAGTAGAAGTGGGTAGTGGCACTGGGTGGACGGTCTATCCGCCCTTAAGTGGTATTACCAGCCATTCTGGAGGAGCAGTTGATTCAGCAATTTCTAGTCCTCATCTATCTGGTATTTCATCCATTTTAGGTTCTATCAATTTTATAACAACTATCTCCAACATGCGTGGACCTGGAATGACTATGCATAGATCACCCCTATTTGTGTGGTCCGTTCTAGTGACAGCATTCCCACTTTTATTATCACTTCCGGTACTGGCAGGGGCAATTACCATGTTATTAACCGATCGAAACTTTAATACAACCTTTTCTGATCCCGCTGGAGGGGGAGACCCCATATTATACCAGCATCTCTTTCGGTTCTTCGGTCATCCAGAGGTGTATATTCCCATTCTGCCTGGATCCGGTATCATAAGTCATATCGTTTCTACTTTTTCGGGAAAACCGGTCTTCGGGTATCTAGGCATGGTTTATGCCATGATCAGTATAGGTGTTCCTGGATCTCTTGTTTGGGCTCATCATATGTTTACTGTGGGCTTAGACGTTGATACCCGTGCCTACTTCACCGCAGCTACCATGATCATAGCTGTCCCCACTGGAATCAAAATCTTTAGTTGGATCGCTACCATGTGGGGGGGTTCGATACAATACAAAACACCCATGTTATTTGCTGTAGGGTCCATCTTTTTGTTCACCATAGGGGGGCTCACTGGAATAGTTCCGGCAAATTCTGGGCTAGACATTGCTCTACATGATACTTATTATGTGGTTGCACATTTCCATTATGTACTTTCTATGGGAGCCGTTTTTGCTTTATTTGCAGGATTTCACTATTGGGTAGGTAAAATCTTTGGTCGAACATATCCTGAAACTTTAGGTCAAATCCATTTTTGGATCACTTTTTTCGGGGTTAATCCGACCTTCTTTCCCATGCATTTCTTAGGGCTTTCGGGTATGCCACGTCGCATTCCAGATTATCCAGATGCTTACGCTGGATGGAATGCCCTTAGCAGTTCTGGCTCTTATATATCTGTAGTTGGGATTTGTCGTTTCTTCGTGGTCGTAACAATCACTTCAAGCAGTGGAAACAACAAAAGATGCGCTCCAAGTCCTTGGGCTGTTGAACAGAATCCAACCACACCGGAATGGATGGTACAAAGTCCTCCAGCTTTTCATACTTTTGGAGAACTTCCAGCTATCAAGGAGACGAAAAGCTCTGTGAAGTAAAAGAAAAAAAGGTCGCCGATTGCTACTAAGAACCTAACAGAACTTTTCAAAATTGAAAACGGATCAGTCGACCTGGTCTACGAATCTATTCTAACTATCAACGAATTCTTCAAATTTTAGGTGGGATGGGGATTGTAATTATTTATACTTCTCGAGGTATAATGACAGACCGGGAGGCTAGATTCGAAGGAATCGGCGGATCAATTTTGTGTTATATATGGTATTCTGATATCCGAATTAGATCCTAAATTTACTATTTGTGAAAAAAAGAGAAAGGGCGGGTTGTATAATCTCACTCCTCCCCCATTAGTTGATACTTCAAGGAGGTTTTATCCGGAATGAATAAAAAAAGAAAAAAGAAAGAAAAAGAAAATAAATAAAAGAAAAGAAAAGAAACTGGTTCACGTAAGAATGGACGTCTTGGTTCACGCAAGAGTGCACGTAGAAAAAGGACTTATTCATGTTCAAGCAAGCTTCAACAATACCATTGTGACTGTTACAGATGTAAGGGGTCGGGTGGTTTATTGGGCCTCCGCCGGTACTTGTGGATTCCGGGGTACAAGAAGAGGGACACCGTTTGCTGCTCAAACTGCAGCGGGAAATGCTATTCGTACAGTAGTGGAGCAAGGTATGCAACGAGCGGAAGTGATGAAAAAGGGTCCTGGTCTCGGAATCCCATCTTCCAGGGTCAGGAGCCACGGAGCCAGAAGACCGTTCGACGATCCTACTTCTGATGTCATCCCCTTCTGTTCCCTCCCTGTTGAATATCCCAACTATTCTCTATCAATTCCGGGATGGATCATGAAAGATTTTGTCTTGAAATGCCGATAAGGAATAGCCAGTTATAGAAGCGGGTGGCAGGGAATGAAAGCAAGCACTCCTGTGCTATCAAAGTGGAGAGATTAGTTAGAGCTAGGGGCAGGCCATCTATTCCTGCTTGACTTTCTTCAAGATACGAAATGAGCAGCCGTTTTTCGTGACATCATCTCACTATTCGGCAAGTCAATCCCGCTTACCGGCTCAATATATCTCTCAATAGATTCGCTTGCCACAACGACCGGACAGGATAGGAGATCGCCCAACCTTCCAATTTCTCTTTCTGAAGCAACTATAACGGATGGGCAGCTTCCCCTTAAACTTTTTCCAACCCCAGAGAAGAGAACTTCGAGGATACGCGGTAGACATGCTTTTCCCAAGAATCTTCAAACTTTTTGCTTATGTAACGGGGGAGGTACCAGCTGATGTCTTTGAAGACATTCAGAAGGACGTTCGAGATATGGAGGGGTGCTTTGGGTTTGATCTGAGATGGGTTCATGCCAGGCTGGGTGCAGTGGCCAAGGCAAGATTTGATACCCATCATCTCGAGGAGTACGCCCAGACTTCAGCAGCGCTCGAGAAAGCTACAAGTGCATTGGCTCAACTTGAAGGAGAGTTGTCTCGGCGTAGTGAAACTGCTTCTGCCCATTTGGTGAACAACTCTGTTGCTACTAAAATGAAACATTTTCCCCTCGAGGGAGTGGTTATTTTCCCGATGAAATCGAGGGCACAAGTTTGAAATGGGTAGGGAGCTCCACGGCTGGAGCATGTATGAGGTTGCCATGTAGTTGACAAACCTTGCACCTCTTAACAAATGTTGCTGAATCTATCTCCATAGTTGGCCAATAGTACCCCAGGGTCATCAGGTGATCATATATCTTTGCGCCGCCAATATGTCCTGGGGCGTGGGCTTCCTCGAGAACCTGCTGCACATCCTCTCGAGGGGTGGAGAGGATGGCCATTATAGCCCT